AATTCAATGAGGACTTGGTTCATCCGACACGTACACGTCATGGGCATCCCGCCTTTCTATGTTCTATAGACTTGTATGTAACTATTGAGAGTGAAGATATTCTACATAATGTGAATATTCCACCCAAAAGTTTGCTTTTAGTTCAAAACGATCAATATGTAGAATCAGAACAAGTAATTGCTGAGATTCGCGCAGGAATATCCACTTTGAATTTTAAAGAGAAGGTTCGAAAACATATTTATTCTGATTCAGACGGAGAAATGCACTGGAGTACCGATGTCTATCATGCACCCGAATTTACATATGGTAATGTTCATCTATTACCAAAAACAAGTCATTTATGGATATTATTAGGAGGGCCGTGCAGGTCCAGTCTAGTCTACCTTTCGATCCACAAGGATCAGGATCAAATGAATGCGCATTCTCTTTCTGGCAAGCGAAGATATACTTCTAACCTCTCAGTAACCAATGATCAGGCGAGGCAGAAATTGTTTAGTTCGGATTTTGATGGTCAAAAAGAAGATAGGATTCCTGATTATTCAGACCTTAATCGAATCATATGTACTGGTCAGTATAATCTCGTATATTCGCCTCTTCTTCACGGGAATTCTGATTTATTGTCAAAAAGGCGAAGAAATAAATTCATCATTCCACTACACTCGATTCAAGAACTCGAGAATGAACTAATGCCCTGTTCAGGTATCTCGATTGAAATCCCCGTAAATGGTATTTTCCGTCGAAATAGTATTCTTGCTTATTTCGATGATCCTCGATACAGAAGAAAGAGTTCGGGCATTATTAAATATGGGACTATAGAAACGCATTCAGTCATCAAAAAAGAGGATTTGATTGAGTATCGAGGAGTCAAGGAATTTAGGCCAAAATACCAAATGAAAGTAGATCGATTTTTTTTCATTCCTGAAGAGGTGCATATCTTGCCCGGATCTTCTTCCATAATGGTACGGAACAATAGTATCGTTGGGGTCGATACACAAATCACCTTAAATCTAAGAAGCCGAGTCGGTGGGTTGGTCCGGGTGGAGAGAAAAAAAAAACGAATTGAACTGAAAATCTTTTCTGGAGATATCCATTTTCCTGGAGAGACGGATAAGATATCCAGACATACCGGCGTTTTGATACCACCAGGAACAGGAAAAAGAAATTCCAAGGAATACAAAAAAGTTAAAAATTGGATCTATGTCCAACGAATTACACCTAGTAAGAAAAGGTTTTTTGTTTTAGTTCGACCTGTCGTCACATATGAAATAACGGACGGTATAAATTTAGGAACCCTTTTTCCACCGGATCCATTGCAGGAAAGGGATAATGTGCAACTTCGAATTGTCAATTATATCCTTTATGGAAATGGCAAACCGATTCGAGGAATTTCTGACACAAGTATTCAATTAGTTCGGACTTGTTTAGTATTGAATTGGCACCAAGACAAAAAAAGTTCTTCTTGCGAAGAAGCCCGTGCTTCTTTTGTTGAAATAAGGACAAATGGTTTGATTCGACATTTCCTAAGAATCAACTTAGTGAAATCCCCTATTTCGTATATCGGAAAAAGGAATGATCCGTCGGGGTCAGGATTGCTCTCTGATAATGGATCAGATTGGACCAATATCAATCCCTTTTCTGCCATTTATTCCTATTCCAAGGCAAAAATTCAACAATCTCTTAACCAACCTCAAGGAACTATTCATACGTTGTTGAATAGAAATAAGGAATGTCAGTCGTTGATAATTTTGTCAGCAGCCAATTGTTCTCGAATGGAGCCATTCAAAGATGTAAAATATCACAGTGTGATAAAAGAATCAATTAAAAAAGATCCCCTAATTCCAATTAGGAATTCATTGGGCCCTTTAGGAACATGCCTTCCAATTGAGAATTTTTATTCATCTTACCATTTAATAACTCATAATCAGATCTTAGTAACTAAATATTTGCAACTTGACAATTTAAAACAGACTTTTCAAGTGATTAAATTAAAATATTATTTAATGGATGAAAATGGAAAAATTTTTAATCCCGATCCAGGCCGTAACATTATTTTAAATCCATTCAATTTGAATTGGTCTTTTCTCCATCACAATTATTGTGCAGAGACCTCTAAAATAATTAGTCTTGGACAGTTTATTTGTGAAAATGTATGTATAGCCAAAAATGGACCGCCCCCCAAATCGGGTCAAGTTATACTTGTTCAAGTTGACTCGATAGTGATACGATCAGCTAAGCCTTATTTGGCCACCCCCGGAGCAACTGTTCATGGCCATTATGGGGAAACCCTTTACGAAGGAGATACATTAGTTACATTTATATATGAAAAATCGAGATCTGGTGATATAACACAGGGTCTTCCAAAAGTAGAACAGGTCTTAGAAGTGCGTTCGATTGATTCAATATCCATGAATCTAGAAAAGAGGGTTGAGAGTTGGAACAAATGTATACCAAGAATTCTTGGAATTCCTTGGGGATTCTTGATTGGTGCTGAGCTAACTAT